CCTATTAAGATTAATATCTTCCTACTGGCGCACTTCTTCCTATTCAATCGATCCCTACTGGCATTCCTCTACGAGAGACCTACTGAGCTGACTAAAAACCTGAATGGACTGGTGTGAGCCTCACGACTTTCCATCTCCATTTGAACTGATGCTTCTAGTGGATTTGTTGATGACTCAAAACCACCATTCGTTGTACCACTTTATTCATATTCCAATGACAGGCGGAACACCAACCAAATTTGACAAGATCGATTAGGTACGGTCGTAAGTAAGCGGGGACAGCCTTTCTCAGCAAAGTGGTATAATATCCCTCGGATTTAGCCAAGGAAGGCACAACGTTGATACACAGTTCATTGATAAATAAACCATGTCACGAGTTTCGCTAAGCAACTATTTAGTTCAATCAGGACTGCCCTGCTGCAACCTAGGGATCACCTGGTGAATGGTCTCAGGCAAGCATGTTGAAGTGCTCGTGTATTCCACTCTACCTCGGGAAGATGAGCTTGCCGAGTTGGAGATATGTGTATAGGGGCAGAAAGTGCTTTTATCCACTACCCCTCGTAAGGTAAGGCAGTTCACTCTTTCTAGAGTAAGTAATTCCCTTTAGCTAACCCTCCAATCCCAGGTTAGTAAGTAACCCTCGTGCTCGTTCTATTATAATATAATAGAAGTAATTCCACGCTCAAACCTCTAATCCACTCTTTCACCAGCTAATCCAGAAGGAACTTTGCCAACCCTACCTCTTTCTCTAGATCTAGGGATCAGCAGGCTGGCTTAATATAAACTTACTTACTATATCCCCAGGGAATTCAGAGAATGACGTCTTAAACCTTGCTTTGAACTTCCCTTGAGAGCGGGGGACTGACTTATGCTAGAACGAGAGAATAGCTTACTAGCACCGGACTCTATTTATTCAATTCTCTATCCCGTGGTACTGGCTGACTCTCAAACCCGGCCTACTTAGAATAAAAAGGAAAAGGAGCGGATGTCGATGGAGCCGGTGAGAAGGAAGATGGAGAGTAATATGGAAGAGTCTAAATGAATGTGACATCGCGAGAGACAAAGGATTCGGCAGTTTGCCCTGCGGAAGCAGAAGCAGAGCTAGCATAAGGTTTTGAATTACCAGTCCAATGTACAGTTTTTTCCGTAGCAGATCAAGACCGAGTAGCAGCAATCGCTAATTCAATTGCATCATCGCATGAATGACTGATTCAATGATAGCGAGATCAAGAGGCCCAATCAATGAGGGGAAGCAGACTCATTCGTGGTCTAACTGGCTTTAGGCCATTATCGACTTGATCAATCATTAGCATTTCAGGCTTCGACCATTTAGTCTCATCAAAATAAACTCCCACTTATTCTTTTGTGGCATAGGTGGGCGGGAGGTTGAAGTCAGGTTTTTCTCTGTTCCTCCCAGAGACAAATAGAGTTAGGGAATTCTTTCCGAGCGAGATGCCTAGTGGGTGCCCTGGCTCATATTCCCGTTACTCTATTGATGTGATGCTAGCGGCACCAAAACTTGAAAGGAATGCCTCTCTTTTCTCCCTGAGAACTAGACTCGGGAACTAAGCCCAAATGGTAGGTTTCAAATATGTCTCCCTTCGCTGACTATATGTAATTCTGCTTCCCGGCGAACTGAGAAATTCTTTGATTCGTTCGAGCGACGGCTTGTGGGGCAGGAGCAAGCCTACACTGGCCAACCAACCCTACGATCCTTTCTTTCTTCTCCGAAAAAAACTTACTATTTTTTGAATGAGTTATTAAAAATTCTCTCGACAGGTTTGAGAGCGCAGGGGGAGACCAGAGGTTTGGAACCCTGAGCCTAAGGCCTTCATTCAATGGTGCATTTATTGGTGAACATGAAGTAGAGAACTTCGTGTTCGATGTCTAACAGTATTTCAGAGTGGCGCATATACCAGAAGCGGATAAAGTTAGCATTACTTCCATGTATCTTGTGGGTGATATAAAACTATGGTGGAGAACCAGAGTTGAGGATTCTTCACGCCAACCTATCACCGATTGGCCAGAGATGAAACAAGAGCTGAGAATTTTTGTCTTGTAATGTCCAATGGCTAACAAGAGACTTCTTAAGGCGTTTGAGGCACACGAGTTCAGTTAGAGAGTATGTGAAGAGCTTCCAATCTCTGATGCTCGAAATGGTATAAGTGAGGAAGATAAGCTTTACAACTTTATGGCGGGATTGCAGTTGTGGGCTCAGAACGAACTTAGGAGGGAGAAAGTGAATGACCTCGTTTCAGCTATCAGGGCAGCAGATTTTTTAATGGACTTCAAAGAAAGTTCAGTGGGAAGAACGATCATGAAGCATCAACATCCAAAGCAAATGTTGACAACAAGGGCAAAGGCAAAGCCCGAGTGAGTAGGCAGCGCCTACCAAGTCAAGCCAAAATCGAGAATATTCGTTCGTCAACTAAAGAGGTATCGAGACTGACCCCTTGAGATTGAGGTACCAAAATGCTAATATAATATAAAGTAAAGTCTCTAAGCTCCCGAGTGGTTCTCGAACTGACTATGACAAGATATCAGCCATCTTTTAGCTGAAAGAAAGGAGTCCTTTCGTTGTAGGAATAGCTTTCTAACCTCTTTTATCTAATATGAGCCCTCTTCAAAAGCAAAGCTAGTATGGAGTCGCTACTATCAATAGCGAATATCGCTTTCTTCAAGTAGAGTACAGATCTCCCTACCTTCGCTCCTGTCTGTGAGCTGTCCTTCCCCTACATCTTTTTCTATTGTTTTGTTTTGTTTCATCGAGATGTATATATCGAAAGTGTGCAGTGAGTAATTCTCGTCCTAGGTCTTCTTAAGCAAGACAGAAGGTTCTCTTCCCCCGTTAATTGATGAGTGGTAAGGATCTTTCTCTTGTATCGGTGCACGATCGGCAATTAAGAAGAGGAAAAGGGCAAAGCGTAAGAGCATTACCAGATCCGTCTTAATCCCGAAGCCTTCCTCTTCAACTTTACAACTTGCATTCACTTCAGTATTTACTTAAGTAATGATCGAGAGCACCGATGTGTACACAAGTTTCTTTTTCTTTCATCAAGCAACATCAACCTCTGGGCCATACCTAATAGCGGAAGGAAGGCTTTATGTTATGGGCAAATCGCCATTCCCCTATTCATACCTGAAGCCATAATGACAAATGGATTCAGCGAGTGCTAGGCTTAAGACGATAGCTCCTACGAATACTGATAGTGAGACTTTATATAGATTAGGCTTTAATCCCATTGGGTCAAAGCTATCTTGGGTCTCCAATAAGAGCCTCGCTCCCTTATTTAATACCTCACCACAATCACATGGACTTGGTGTTTGATGCACACTGCATACCTGGTTCTGAAAAGTATCCCGTGCTACCTTTACTATTAGGCCTATGTCTGGAGAAGTTAGAACGCCTGGGTGACTAAGCACTTCTTGTGGCATAAAAATCCACCATAAGGAAAATCCTATAATTAGGCAGAGTAGCTGCACAAATCTCATATCACGCAAAAGCGAATAGACTACAGCGTCGCGAAGACGGAAGTCTTTTATTCGACTATCGCTGGTCAGTATATCTGCCAACCCCATTCTTTTTTCGTGTAAGCGAAGTATCTTTCTTTGCCCTTCCCCTATGTTAAGATCACTTGGATTGACTTTGAAAGGTCGCCAAGGTCCTGTGGTGTAGGTGTGGGTTTCCTCCCGTGCCGAAGTGTTGCTTCCGCCAGGTTCACTGCTGCTTGCACTAGTTTGTTCTTTTTTTAAATAAAAAGGATAACCGCTTTTGTACATTTTATTGTTCACCATAAGGGTGAAGCATTCTTGGCCAGGAAGTAACCCTCTTATTTCCGGGGAACCCGATGTGAATTTCAAAAATAATGGAATCATAGCTTTCATTTTAGAGTTTAGACGTTCTTCGTTTCTGTTAGGTTCTTAGTATCTGTAGGCTACACTCTTAACTAGGACACCTCTTCCAGCTCAGCCTGATAACCTCTTCCAGCTCTGCCAAGCAGCCTGATAACCTCTTCCTGTTTATTCACTGAGTACACCATCATAAAATTGATGACATAGCTCCGTACCGCAGACTGTCGCGTAGGAAACGCTGCTCAATAAGCAAACAGCGATACAGGCTATAACGAGTCTTCTCAGAACTATTTTATGACTTTCCAGTTCTCTAACTCTCAAGGGATCGAAACTCTCAATCCACCCAGGGGTCTTTCTCTTCTATACGTATATGACATCAGGCCCCCTTTTTATTCCTGGAGGAGGGTGAACCAAGTTAGGAGTATTACCAAATACCTAGAAAGGTCATTTCACCTGTAATTCCAGCAACTGTTCACAAAGGAGTATTACCAAATAACTATAATAGATCCCCTGTAATTCCAGACTCTCTCACACTAACATATCTAACGGTATACTACACATTAACCCCGCATACGTAGTAGTGGTCAAGACACAGGCTGCAAGGCATGATAAAACTAGTCGCTTCAGTACCCTTTGATGGTTCTCAGCTTCATTTATTAAGAGAGGATCAAAAGTACTGGGGACTCTTATTTTTTGCTTGTGCTCCGCCGAGTGAATTACTGGTTGTTCAGCTCCCACACCATCCATTATTGAAATTGAAATCCCTTGTCCCGTACTCATAAAAGCATCCCGAATCATTTGATTTACCTGATCTACCCATCCATGAGCTATTCTCCCTAACGCCTGAACATTCTCAGGATTCAATAGAACATCATAATCAGCGTAGCTCGTGGAGGATAAGAGCACCGCCGGCATTAAAACATACCACACCTTGAAGCCGATACAAATCGAAAAATTGACCCTATCACAGAAATCATTTACATCTTTAACTCCTTTTCTCCTTACAATATTGGTTTCATCCATATTCATATTCTTTAAGCCCCTTTCATCTATGATTAGGACCATATACGGATTACGAACGATCGGATTCCTCTTAACGATTTCCAAGTAGGTTCCTTTTATAATATAATAATAAGAAAAAATCCTACCTAATAATGGTAAGTATTTTCTCCATATGATATATTTTAGGCTGATGGATACAGCACTAAAAGATAAGTACCATAGGGGCGCTGGATAGAACGAGGTGGGACACTTCAATAGTAACGGAGATCTCTCGAAACATCGATTCCTAAGCCAAAAGCTAACACACCACGAATAGTACTCACTCATCATTTTCATTACAGGGGAAGCCATCGGAATTTGCCAACCATAATGAGTTATACAGCCAGCATGGCTTCTGAGAAAAGACCCAAGTATAGTCGTTTTTTTGATTTTGATTTGGTTTGATACCACAGAATGCTCTTTTTGGGGGGTATCAACATTCAATCTTCGCGTACAAAAAAAGAAATAAAAATCTCTTACTTTCCCTTTGGTCAAGCTACTTTGTTCCTTTGCAAGCATGTAATTATATTCCTTTTTTATGCTTAACCTGAATACCACCAGTTCTCAATAATTTGATTAGAGAATCAAAGCATTCAAATTGTGAACCTGGTTCTAAACAAAACCAATCATACTCCAAATCGGTACAACCTAAGATACTAAAGAATTCATCCCGGCCCCTCCTTGATACTTTTTCGGGTGGAACGTTTAGAAACCCAAACCCCATATACCTAACGTGCGCTAATTTGCACTCCTCAAACTGACGATCCACTATGTCCAAATAACTCTTTTTTATAATAGATCCTATAAAGGGGACATCGATTATGCTTACAGCATCAGGTATTGAAATGATATCATTTCTTGGTCCATCCGTTAGGGTTGTGACTCTACATATATCATTTAAGATTTTGATTATTGACTCTTGACCTTCGTCCTTCCTAATTAGGTTATCAACCACTTTTACGAACTCTTGATCCGATATACTGCTCGTATCAAACTCATATTCAAAGTAAATAACGCATTTCGTTTTCCCCCATGCTACTATCTCTTGAAGTAAATGATTCCAATTAACATCATCCCTATACGCGAATGATTGTTTTGACATTACTTTGCTTAACTTTCTTTTTAGAACATTAGATATCGATGATAATACTAATTGATCCTCAGGTTCTATCAGAATGCTCTTCGTCTTCTCTGGACTAGAAGTTCCAATATCGAAGAGAGGAAAGAACGGGAGGCGTCGTCACGAGTAGGCCATTAAGGAACGAACGAACAAAACGAAAGCCTTAGAAAATCTAGTGGAGAATCTATAACTTCCATAACACTCAAGCATGCCGGGTCCCTCACCTCCCCAAGGGCGGGCGGGTAAGCAGTCAATTCCGTCTTTACTGGTTGGATGCGATTGCTCAAGGTTGGGGGCCTAGAAGGAAGAAGTCCGGGGAAGGAATTCAGTATTAATTACCCAGTAGCAAATGGAGGAATAAGGGCAGCTGCTAAGATCCCAAATCGATTATACCAATGTTACTGAACTAGCTGACCGGCACTTCTATTATTCATATTTTTGATTCTCGATAGCCAGCAGGAACGATAGCATAATAATTTTATAAGTAATCAAGTTATATGACATCTACCGATCCCGTGATTCCGAATCAACAGATTCATTGAGCAACTCGTGAGTCAAGTAGTAGATTAGCCCTCGTAAGGCCTCCAACTAGTTCAGTATCCGTCCTAACGTCAGGAATAGAGTAAAGGGACGACCTTTTCTCTCCGCTATTCTTCGCATCTCGAAAGACCCGGCGACGACCCGACATCCCATAGAGTAAATACCCGGAAAAGTCCTTACTACTCATAACGGGTATTCCCACTACAATGATTGAGGAGTGAAAAAGCCCGGAAAATAGAATATGTCTCTCAATTCCTTTTGAATAAGAGGACCAAGGTCTACCTTCTCATCTCAGATGCTACGAATCGCAAAAAGTCTGTTCCCACAGAGCGATAACTAGAAATAGAATAAGAATGGAAATCGACTTTCATTTATTTTTGAATACGCAAGGGATGAGACTTTCTTGATTTTGATATATAGAATAAGTATGCTCTGGGACAGAAGGATTCGAACCTCCGAATAGCGGGACCAAAACCCGTTGCCTTACCACGGGAGAGGTAGTTCTACTTACTATGCTATGAGGATTTTCCGGTATGAAACCTTATTAATCTTAGTTGAGTACTCCGCTCTCCATAGGAAAGAAGTACTACGACAACCCTCAGGGAATGGCATGAGCTGTGGGCGGGGAGCAGCTGATAATCAAACCGATTGCCTGCCCAGCTCTATAAGGTATTCCAAGGGGGGATTTTCCAGGTCAAGAGTGTCATGAGTGGGATAAGGAGTTGATAGAGCTTTCCCTCTAGTTGACAATACTTCTTATCCACAAACTGTTCCTAGTGTGGCATGCCTTCCTCGAATATGAATAAGTACTCGTGTAACGGCAGATAAAGCCGCGAAGGCGTGCCCTTGTTCTTTGGTTGGATTGTCTTTGGTGTACCCCCTCCTGGGCTGGAACAAACACTGGATAGAAATCGCGCTGGTATGTATTCTTGTCATCAGCCACTTGCTCGACCATTCATTTACTGAGCTCTTTTTAGAAATTGGAATAGTTTCTCGCTATATGAGCGTGAAAGTTCAACGATCCAAAGATGCCTTCTCGAGCTAAAAGCTCGTTTATTCTATTCATTTTGCCACTATATTCGAATGAAATTCAAAGCCTACTCTTGCATCTTCCATTCGTGCATCTGCTGCTTCCTTATCTTTCTAGTTGCTCCGTTCCAGAGCAGTCCTGACTATGATGTAGTATAGGGAATGATAATAACTGAAAGAAGAGAAAGTGCCATAGTGAGAATGAGAACCGCTATGTAGCTATGGGACTCAAGTCAAAGTACTAGGAATAGCACTATACGGATTGCTGACACTTGTTACTTGACCAAATTACAACAAACAAAAAATACTAGGAGTCACATGGGATTTATCTAATATCTAACTAAAGCCAAGCTAAGCTAACGAGAGGGAAAGGCCCCGAAGCCAGGTCGTAGTGAGCATCTCGGGACGGACCCAACATAATCTCTAGCATATGGGCGACGGCTAAGCTTCGTTCTATGGCGGTTTAAGCTAGTACCCGTTTCAGCATATCATCTCGCTCGATTCCAAATCCATTAGAGGCGGAGTCCCAAGCATATCGAAAGTCGCTATAGCAGATCCATTTAGAGATCGAGCCCCTTCCAGAAGTAGAGATAGAAGCAAAGGCAGTTTTTGATTATCCAGTTCTATATCGAAAACGAGCAGTTGATCCCACGAAAGCAACGGGTTCCGGTGCTGGTTTTGTTGCGGATTTAACTGGAATTGGCTCCTAAGAAGTGAGGTAAATTTCCTTTCTCCCCACCGCATATGCCTCCTCTGCTTATGCCACTGGTGATGAACTCACTATGGCTATTCTATTCAACGTCGAATTCAGAGTTTTATACTACATAGGCGGCTAAACGAAGCCCCAGTCTTGATCTGTCAAAGCCCAGCCCCCTTATTAGTAGCCGAAGTATAAGCCCGCGTGAGATCAAAGTGCCGTCCGTTCGCTCTCTGTTCAACAAAAGCCATCGATATTCACTCACTTCTTTAGAAAAAATATTCTGCCCAAGCCCAACCAAACTATTCAAAAAAATGAAAGCACTGTGATTTTTATATTTTGTTTTGGTATTGACGTGCTTTGAGAGATATGATTTGCACTTACGATAGACCCACCAGGAACATGTGAACTAAGCCCAGGTCTGATTTCTAACGGATTAGAAAACACAATTCTTCCCTTACTGTTGGAAGATTCTCGTCTTGCGCTTTCTTCTTCTGTCAGAGACGGATCTTGGGCTACCGGTGACCGGCCAGTAGGCACTCTTTGGGCGGAGCTTTCTCGATCAACTAACTGACTTGGGAAGATAGCAAGAACTCAGAGCCTTCACATCCACCCTTTTCAAGAAGCATCTTATAGCGATCAGGTTACCGGCTCTACGAGCTCCTGGGCCCACGCCTTCTCGATGCTACTTGAAAAGAACAGATGCACAAAAGCAGGATCAGAAAGAACGAAATCTTCCTTTCGATCTTGTACTCTACCAATCGAGAGGTACACTTAACACCAACCCAATCTTAATCAAGGGATAAGTAACGACACCTGTGAACTCGGATAGCCTTGTGGCATACCTTTCATCCGAACTAGGCTACTTTCTTCTCTGAAGATATTTCGAGTTAGAGGGGACTCCTAAAAGCAGCTGTCTTCTTATATCGTATATACCCAGATGCACCTTTGTACTTCTATTCGCCAATTAAGGCTAGTGGAGCGAAGGGAACCATGGGACGATTATGAGGGACCGAGCGGGTATTCCTTAGTTACTGGAAGTGCTTTGCAGGAATTTCCTTACTCTAACAAGTAAGCAAGTAAACTACCTCTTTGAAAAAAATAGCATTTCTAGCTCCCAAATGGATACTTAGAGTAGTTCATTCGTCTCTTTTCTTTGGTGGAGTAGAGTCCGCTGAACACAAAGAATTAGAGTATGGTCCCGAATTCTCACCTCCTACAGCTGCATAGGTGGTAGTGCCCATTATTCCTGCCTAGGAAAAGGGGATTTCTCTGATTTCAACCTTGCCTACGGCCTAGGACGGGCTAGAGCTAGCAGCAGATCCATCTATCGTTGATCGCAGGAAAGCGTTTAGAAGCGAGATGGAAGAGACCTGACCAGCATTGCCATTGGCCAAGAATTTACAAGAACAGAGGAGTGAGACTAGGAACACAGTTTGAAAAAGGTTTTTATTCCCCGCACCAAGAAAATAAGGGAATCCCTTTACGCTGGCTTGCTAAGGGGAGGTATCCGCTCAATTACTTGAGAACCAGCATCTTCCAACCTGCCGGCATGGCAGTCTGACAGCTTATCTGCGACATCAGCTATAAGACATAAGAAGAACAGCGGATCTTGCAACACACCTATCAAGAAGAAACGAACGATTCAAGTTTCGCATCTCTTGTCTCACCGCTTCTTCCTCTGAAGCAATTGCTGACTCGAATGTCTCAGGTACCATTGTTGTTGTCAATTACCTCAGTAGTTGTAGGAGCATCTTGTGAGAAGATAATGTTATGATAGAATCACTCGAGATTGTAACCTCAAAGAGCTCTATGCGTTAGGGAAAGACCAAGATCGTAGGCAGGTTGGATCGGAAAAAGAATTCCCATGTCTTCCGCGATAACTGATGTCATAATGCTCTCCATAAACCATTTCGGGATATCGGCTTTAGATAATCATCTTCCTCTCCCCTTTTCACTCGCTTCCTCTCGTCTTTTACTCGACTTCTCGGTTGCTCAACCGCTTATCCTTGAGCCAGATTCTACAGGCTACCTTTCCTTCTTTTTGTGTGGCCTAGCTTTGATCCGTAGGAGCTAGGGCAAAGGCAGAGGCAGAGGTTCCCGTTGCTTGCTTCGTGCGTACAATTCTTTTATTCAATAAGGATTTCCGTAGCTTCAACCGATTCTCCGAACAGCATCTACTAGAACTTTAGAAAAGCTTGGAAGCTGCTAGCCATTAGCTTAGCTCCTCTCTGCCTCTCACAGCCCCACTGCCTCTCTATCGGAACCCATTCCAAACGCTACTTGCTTGAAAGCTCGGCATCGAATTCCCCCCTTCCTCGAAAGCATCACTCGGTCACTGACTTTCATATGCTAAGTCTTCTCCTTCCTCTAGGTAAGAAGCAGGCTTGAAAGTGCTAGCTCCCCCTTTTCTACCCGGAAGGACTTTTCGATCCAATCAAAAGAATTACTTTCCTTTAGAATGCTGTCCTGTAACCTCTGACTGAAAGCTCCAGACATCTTCCATGCCGCGAATCCTATCCTCTTTCAATCCCCCTTGCTTTTGGCTACGCAGATAGTTTCATGCTTATCCGATGCTTTCCTTTCTTTGAGTCAGTTCAGTCATTCTTTGATCTTAATAAGATAGTTTCGTCTCTCTTTCTTATCCGATTGCTTTGAGAGAGCGTCAGCTTCAATGACGTGAATGCTTTCTCTTAGTTTATTAGTTTACCCAATCTTTCTTTCCTGGGGCTAAATAGAGGGGGCGGGGTGGAGTCGGAAGAAAGAAGACCTTATAGGGGTAGAAATCGAATAGAAGTCCAAAAAAGGCATGTTTTGAGGACTAAGTAAGCTATCTAGTAAAAGGGTATGGTAGCCAGCGCCGACGTATATCACCAATAGGCATACAATCAGGATTCCTACCTCAAAAAGACCTAACTCGAACTAGATTCCTGTCATGTAGGAGATAAGATCAAATAGAGGACATATAAGAAAGAAGAAGGAGTTCCTGCTACCCCTAGAAGGACTCTCTTAATTGGGGGTACTAGAAAAGACAGCTAGCTTCTTGGGATCATAAGGTTATTGGGACCATAAGGAAAAGGAGTCTCGGATCGTTACCCCCCCTCGGATAAACTCTTCTTGTTTCACTATGTATGTCCAAGCTTGAATTCAATCTTCTTGTGAATAAGGTCCAACCATAATAGGTCTAATGCCCCAACATACGGTCTTTCGGAAAAGCTAGGAGCGAAGCGTAGAATGTCTCAAGCGAGGAATGTACTCTTGGTCACTCTGGAAAGAAGGGGATTGAATACCAGGTTAGTGGGCTTGACTTTTTCTTTATTCTGCAAAGGTAGGCACTGAGCGAGCCACCTAAGAACGAGTTGAATTTGGAGTTTTTATTGAGACCAGGCGAATAGGATTGGAGAGTACGGGCCAAGCATTCCTCATAGTCATATTAGAAATCACCAGAAGTTCAAACGAAGCTGTATAACTATATATAATTATAGGTCATGAGAAACAGAATGGGAGTCAGCTTCCCTTTTCCATCTTAGCACAGAACTGTCACCACGGAAGCTCAAGCGGGTTGTTTTCTCTACTCATTTGACTTTACTAATAAGTCATGAAATTCAGGAATGAGGAAGCTGCCATGTGAACAAGAGGACAGGACGCAAGAGTGAAAGCCTGCCTGTCGGAATAGAAAAAAAGCTATGGTGGCGCTTGCTTGCTCCCTGCGTGGAGCTTTTTGTAAAGAAAAAAAGTGTTTTCTTCTTTGCTTGCTTTTGCTCGGGCTCCCATATTTCCTTTTCCTTTAAGGGTTGTAGGAGGGTAAGGAAAAGTTTGACTTGCTGGTGATGATGGGCTCGATATCGATACGAGAAAGGAAGCTCTTTATTGCTAGTAGTCAGAGAGGGAATGAAGCAAGGTAGATCGGATCGGATACTACTATGCTCTTTCTTTCGAGTAGTGATTATCCGGTAGTCCCGCAAGGGAGACCAGAGAGTCAGACCGATTTGCTGTTGTATTCACTCCCCTCTTGCTATCCGTAACGACTCAATGATAGGAGAACCAGAAGCAAGGGAAGCGAGGGACACTACTTACGAGGGAGACTACATGAAGAATCCATGCCCTTCATTGCAGGATGAATCAGAGAGTAGTAGTCTATGCAAGAAGAGAAAGACGTCCCAGATACAACCACCCATCTCACTCAAAGATAGGCTCGTTTGGCCTAAGGTGAAAGACGAGGATTGCACAGAGATTAACATGATATACCCTCCAATCCGGCCTCAACACAGGAATAGCCCTGATCCGCACAACGTTATCTCCCAGATCGTTCAGAATGCACCAAATAGGCCTTGTTGGAAAGGCTCTTCCCTTGCCCGCTTTTTCTCCGATGAAGGCGTTGGAAGTGCTGTTGATTGTGCTCCTCAAAGAAAGAAGGTCAGTATCCGAAGTGGAGTAAGAATCCCCCGTGGAACAATGGTCTAGCCCCACGGACTAGTCGTTCAGTAGTCTTACAGAGCAGTTACTCAATGGTCCAGTTGTTTAGCCCTACTAGCGGAAGCCAAGAATTAATCGCAGTTGTTGGCAGCATAAGTCTCTAGCCTGCTGTATAGCCTACCGTCAAGGGCCCGGCAAACGGAACTCAGAGCTGCTCAAGGCACCACCAGCCCTTGGCACAACGATCAGGTCAAGCAAAGCGCTCCAACCAAAGGGGCGCAGCGCGCACATAACTCCTTAATAAAAAAGAAAAAGATATGGGCGACCCACGCCGATATGGCAAAACGCCAGGGTTAGGCAAGAAGCTCCCGGAAACCCTGCTAAACATTTAGTCGGGTTGGTCCGGTGATGCATACGTCGCACGAAAAGGAAGGGCGATAGCCCACCTTACGCGGCGCAGAGAAAGCTCGCCGACTCGGAGGATGCTGAAGGACCGGTAGACTATGGGGTAAAATGTAGCTGCGCCCCCACCCCACTCTTAAGGCAAGGGAGCTGTTGAGATGGTACGAAAGGGATTGATTCTTTTGCGTAGTTATCTCATCGAGATGGGTGTTCAGTGTACCGTATCGAAAAGAATGCATTGGAGTGAGCCCTCATTAAAAAAGATTAGGGTAGAGGGCTAGAGGGGGGTAGAGTCCCTTAAACGAAGGAAGGGGCGACCTAAAAGTAAAGTGTGTTGTTTGGGGGTCGCACCTACCCTACCGCTCCGTGGGATTCCATAGTCGCCGGAAAGCTGTAAACGAATAAATAAAGTAAAGGCCCACTCGGTAAATATGCAATATACTAGAACATTAGCCGGGCAAGGAGCATACTTATACCACTATCTATGCTATTCCTCCTATTAAACTAGGGACCCATAACAAAGACTCCTCATCCAGCTAGAAAGAAACGAGTCACATTATTGACTACTAGAAACTACTGGTTCAGGGCAGACACTTAGCCTCCTATTAGCCAGCAGCCCTCCCACCTCAAATACTCCTATCAAGAGGAAGGAGCATACCACTCTCCCTACTATTCGAATCTCATTTTTTGATTAGAATGGAACAACCTATCTTACTTAATGAATACCCGGTACAATCAAAGTCTTTGGGGCCGGGCCTCTATACACATTCTTAAACAAACTAACTAGACTGTGATCCCGTTCCGCATCTTCAAACTCCTCTTATTCAAAGCTCCCAGTAAGTATTTGATTCCCCATCCATCCACCCGCTTGATTGATCGGTCTTCGGAAGAGAGATTTCTTCACTAAGGTGTGGGCCCATGATTCACAAATCGTTCTTTCTTGCCTCCGACATGCTATCTATATAGCATAACCATTGATCCTGGATCGACTCTCGATTGACCTCAAGGTACGCATCCATTGGATTCCATCCAACCAGAGACAGATAGATTCGCTTGTTCCTGTTCCGACCTCAGAAGTTAATGAAAGTCGGCTCAAGGAGGGATGGATGATTAGAGTCAATGACGAGTATACATCCAACCTCGAAACCGATCCAGGAGCCTACCTTTATTGGGATTTTCTATCGATAAGCACGGGTGCCGTGTAGAATTGCTCTCATCAATGGCTAGTGATAAACACAAGAGAGGACTCCGAAGTTGTTTCTCTGAGCTTCATATGGGGGTTTAGATCCGGTCGATACAAAGAGGTGTGTGTTCCCTCTCCCACCGGGAGGAGTGCTGGTAGTGTGGATCCAGCAATGGCATGAATAACGTCCTTTTTCAACCCCGACACCTGATTCGTGTATATCAGGTGGTGAAAGCCGTATTTTTAGCATCATCTAATCACATATCTAATGTGGAATAGGTTTATAGCCGGACCTTCCTTAACGTTATTCCGATCCAGGCTCCTTTATCAGGGTCTGATTTCTTTTTCAAATAAAATAAGTGTTTAGAGAACGACTCTTTATATATCTCATTTCTGGTAGCAGTACTTATTTCGATAGCAGCGCACCTGACCCATCAAATATGGGTTGTCCTGATCCATATGATGTATAGCACCCTCCCTATCTATAATGTAGTCCGTCCACCCGAGAATTAATAAGCCCAGTGGATAATATATAAGCATTTGATTTGATTCAACCCTTCCTTTCGCCACGGGTTTGAGGGATGCCGAAAGGATGGCCGAGCGTACGATGGATGGAATTGCGTATTGGTTGTCTCTCGGGATGGAATATAGTCCAGGGGTGGAAGAGAAGAGCGTATCTGATCGGGAGTAAGGATTACTTATCATTGTATCCCTTTATCG